TGAATAATGGGTATTATGATACCATCTTTGGGGATTATGGGAAAGAAGAGGTGGGTGGAGGTGTCAAGGGTGGTGTGTGAAATAAATTTTTATTAGTTGAGAAAACGACAGTTGAGTTATGCACACCTAAAAGATAAAAAAAAATGTAAAATTCGACCAGATTGCAAGTTTTTGTTTTTGGGGTTTGGCAAAGGCGGATTATTAGGGTGCGGTCGGATATGGGGGGGGGGGGGTTTGAGTAGAGATAGCTGTAAATTGGATCAAGGTGCGATCGGGGTATACGGTTAATTATATGTATGTCTTACAAGCATGGATTAAATAACACCATGATAAGGTTCATGCGGGGTTAAAATATGGAACGTAGGTGCGGTTAATAATGGTATGTGCTAGGAATCAAAGACAGGCGCTGCGGGACTGATTGTGGCGAGACCAGCATACTGCAATGGGGTCGCGTGCAGACCAGAGATAAAAGATACCAAATGCATGGAGAGCTCCCGTGACTGGTTAATAGGGTGATAGACCCGTGATCCATCGAGATGTCTTATTTAAGGGGAACGTGTGGGCGATCTTGGCGGTATGGCCCTGAGGTAAGAACCAGATGTCCATTGACGTCGTATGTAGCTACCCCCACAGGTTATGGGCCCGGGGCGAGGAGAGTAGCACTCTTGTGCGGGATATTGATTTCACGGAGGATGGTGATTAAGGGACACCTAACTGACGGGAATATCCGTGTTGACGAGGATTGGTTTAGGGATGCTCGACTGCGATGTGCTATGTCCGGTAAAGAATATTATGTACTATGTACGATAATGGATTAATCGCTATTGGTTGGTATTCCAATGGGTGTGACCATGGGATTTAGGTATATGAATGGTATGTGTTATAGTCAGATATTCTATTAGAGTACTTGCTTATAAGCATGTCCTAGATATAACTGCCAGTAAATATGTAATTTTATGTCCTATGGACGGTAAAACATTTATAGTACTATATAATATCCATGGTGACTAGCAGTAATGCACGAATTACATAAGGACATATAAAATTAGATTGTACTAAATTATTCTCTAAAGGTTATACCTCCTTAGAATGCAGAAAGTAGTTTAAATAGAATGCCAGTTTTGGGTATTGGTGGAGGAGTTAAATGCTTTCTTTCTGAGTTGCCCTGGGGAAAGGTATCCGTCTCCGGTTTACAAGACCGGTGTATTAGTCTATACTACAAGGGCAGGTTCATTTGAGGAGATTGTTTTCGATTATAGAGGCTAGTGGTATTAAGATCAGAATTGTAGTGAAATATATTGTAGATGCTACCTGTCCAATTATAATAAAGGGTTGGTTTACTGGTTGGCTTCCAATTCAGGTTAGGGTTAATAGAACTGTGATTAATAATCATAGTGTAAATTGGCTGAATGGGCGGAATATTATGCTTTGTTGTTTGGATTTGTGAAGTATGGGGATAATTATTAGGATAAGAATGGATATAAGAAGTGCTAGTACGCCTCCCAATTTGTTAGGTACAGATCGTAGGATTGCATATGCGAATAAGAAGTACCATTCTGGTTTGATGTGTGGTGGGGTGTTTAGTGGATTAGCTGGTGTATAGTTGTCTGGGTCACCTAAAAGGTCAGGTGAAAATAATACTAGAGTTATTAGGAGAAGAATAAGGAGGACTAGGCCTAGCATGTCTTTGATTGTGTAGTAGGGGTGGAAGGGGATTTTGTCGGAGTTTGAGGGAATTCCGCATGGATTATTAGATCCTGTTTCGTGTAGGAAAAGTAGATGTAGAACTGTAAAGGCTGTGATAATGAAAGGCAGGGTAAAGTGGAGAGTGAAGAATCGGGTAAGGGTTGGATTATCGATAGAATATCCACCTCATACTCATTGAACGAGATTTGTTCCGATGTATGGGATTGCGGATAATAGATTTGTAATCACTGTAGCACCTCAAAATGATATTTGTCCTCATGGGAGTACATAGCCTATAAAGGCCGTTGCTATAACTATAAGTAATAGTGCAATGCCAATGTTTCAAGTTTCAAGAAGAAGGAATGAGCCATAATATAACCCTCGACCTACGTGTAGGAATAGGCAGATAAAGAATATGGAGGCACCATTGGCATGAAGGTAGCGGATAATTCAGCCGTAGTTTACGTCTCGAGTGATATGGGCGATTGAGGAGAAGGCTGAGGAGGTGCTAGGTGAGTAATGTATTGCTAGGAATAGACCTGTGATGATTTGTAAAATTAAGCAGGTTGCTAAAAGGGAACCAAAGTTTCATCATGCTGAGATGTTTGATGGGGTTGGTAGATCAATGAGGGAGTGATTAATTAATTTTATAATTGGATTAGATTTGCGTACGGGGATCATTAGTGTTTTTATAGTTGAAATACAACGATGGTTTTTCATATCATTAATCATGGTTAGAGTCCATGTGGAAACAATGTCGTATATTTTATTTTTATTAAGCGTATTATTAGTTATGGGTTTTGTGGGCTTTTCTTCTAAGCCTTCTCCTATTTATGGGGGTTTAGCATTGGTTGTTAGTGGTGTGATTGGTTGTGCTATTATTTTAAGTTATGGGGGTACTTATATAGGTTTAATAATGTTTTTGATTTATCTGGGGGGTATAATGGTTGTCTTTGGTTATACTACTGCGATGGCTATTGAAGAATATCCTGAAGCATGGGTTTCAGGATTTGAGGTTTTGGGGAGTTTTTTGGTTGGGTTGGCAATGGAGGTGTATTTAGTTTTGTGGGTTATAGATTATAATGAGTTGGTAGTGATAATTAATTTGGATAATATAGGGAGTTGGGTGATTTTTGAGGGGGAGGGGTCGGGGTTGATTCGTGAGGATTCTATTGGTGCGGGTGCTTTGTATGATTATGGGCGTTGGTTGGTCGTAGTTGTTGGTTGAACATTATTTGTTGGTGTTTATATTGTTATTGAAATTACTCGGGGTAATAGATTATATAATTAAAAGTGGGATTAGTGTGAGGGAAATAAGAAAAGAGAGGAAATATAGCTTGATTATGCCTTTTTGGGTGGTTGAGGTGATGGCTGTAATAATATGGGTGTGTGAAATTGTTTTAGGTATTGATTTCTCTAGTCAGAGTAAGTCTAGTAATAGGAAGGCTAGGTTTTGGCTTATGGTTAGGTTTTGGTAGGGAACTGTTCGGTGAATTGTAATGGGAAAATATCCTAGTATATTGGAGAATTTGAATATGTGCGATGGGGTATTTATTTTGAGACTGTTAGTTATAAGAGTCAGATCTAGGGCTGTTAAGAAGCCTAGGGTGGTTACGCATAAGGCTAGGAGTTTCAGGTGATAAGGTATTGTTAATTGAGGAACTGTAGTCGGAGAGATGTTGTTGACGATGAAAAATCCTGCGAGTAGACTACCTGCTGCTAGGCGTTTTATTGGGTTTAGTAGGGTTGGGTTGTTCTCATTAATATATACGGAAGTTGAAAAACGAGGTGATCCTGTTAGTGTGAGAATAATAGTTCGGGTGCTGTAGGCGCTTGTTATAGAGGTAGCGATAAGAGTAATACACAGGGCTCAGGCGTTGGTGTATGATGTGTTTGCGGTTTCGATGATGAGGTCTTTGGAGTAATAACCTGTAAGAAAAGGTATGCCTGTGAGTGCTAGGCTACCGATTATCAGGGAAGTTGAGGTGAGGGGCATTGTTTTAAATAGTCCTCCTATTTTTCGGATGTCTTGTTCATTATTTAGGTTATGAATTATAGACCCAGAGCAGATAAATAGTATAGCCTTGAAAAAGGCATGAGTACAGATATGTAGAAATGCTAGGTGCGGTTGATTAATACCAATAGTAACTATTATAAGCCCCAGTTGACTTGAGGTAGAGAAGGCTACAATTTTTTTAATGTCATTTTGTGTTAGGGCGCAGATTGCTATGAATATGGTAGTAATAGCTCCTAGGCATAGTGTAAGACTTTGAATTGTTGTATTATTTTCTATTGGTGGGTGGAAGCGAATAAGTAAGAAAACCCCAGCTACTACTATAGTACTGGAGTGAAGTAGGGCTGATACTGGAGTTGGGCCTTCTATAGCCGAGGGTAATCAGGGATGGAGGCCGAGTTGGGCTGATTTTCCTGTTGCTGCTAATAGTAGACCCACTAATGGAAGTAGATCGGGGTTGGGATCTAGGATAAATATTTGTTGTAAGTCTCATGAGTTATAATGGAGGAGAAACCATATTATGGCTAGAATGAAACCAATATCACCAATGCGGTTATACAGAATTGCTTGAATGGCTGCTGTGTTAGCGTCTGTTCGAGCGTATCATCAGCCGATTAGTAGAAATGATATAATTCCTACACCTTCTCACCCAATAAAGAGCTGGAAGAGGTTGTTAGCGGTAACTAAAATTAGCATGGTAATAAGGAAGATGAGAAGATATTTGAAGAATTGGTTAATGTTTGGGTCTGAGTCTATGTATCATAGTGAGAATTCTATAATGCACCAAGTAATAAATAGTGCAATTGGGGTAAATATTACGGAGTAATAGTCCAATTTAAAACTTAGTGTAATTTCTAGTGATTGAATAGTTATTCAATGTCAGGTTGATATGATTGTATCTTGACCTAGGAAAGTATATATGGTTGTGGGGATGAGACTAATAGTAAAGGTAAATATCATAGTTGTTTTTACATAGTTGGGGTATATATTATTTTTATTGGGGCTAATAAGGGTAATAATAATCGGAAAGATTAAGGGGGTTAGGGCTAGTATAAAAATGGAGGTGTGCATTATTATTACTTTTATTTGGAGTTGCACCAATATTTTTGGTTCCTAAGACCAATGGACAGCTGTTATCCTTTAAAAGTTGAGATAGCCGTTTTATTAAATACGGGGGCATGGATTAGCAGTCCTTGCAATCTTTCTCGGTAAATAAGAAGTGGTAGGTTTCTATATTTAGATTCACAATCTAATGTTTTAATTAAACTATATTTACAAGGGGTGAAGCCTATAATAATGCTAGGATTAAGGGTTAGAAGAATAATAGGAGATATATGTATAAATATTAGCATGTTTTCTCGTGTAAAAGAGGGTTTTATGTTAATAATATGGGAGGTGAGTGTTCCTCGTTGTGTTGTAATGAATATGTGTAGGGAATATAGAGCAGTAATTAATATGTTTAGTCCTGTGAAGATAATGGTAATATGTGACCAAGAAAATGAGGATGTCACTACTAATAACTCCCCGATTAAGTTAATGGAGGGAGGTAGAGCTAGATTGGTGAGGTTTGCTACAAATCATCAGAAGGCTATTAGTGGAAGTAGACTTTGAAGTCCTCGAGAAAGTAATATAATGCGGCTGTGGGTTCGTTCGTAATTTGAGTTTGCTAAGCAGAATAATATAGATGAGGTAAGTCCGTGGGCAATTATAAGGATGATAGCGCCAGTAAAGCTTCAGGGGGTTTGAATGAGGGAGGCTATGATTACAAGGGCTATGTGGCTTACAGAGGAGTATGCAATGAGCGATTTTAAATCTGTTTGTCGGAGACAGGTTGAGCTAGTTATAATTATGCCCCATAAGGATAGTATAAGAAAAGGGTAGGCTATATGTTCTGTTAGTGGGTTGAGAATTGGTGTAAGTCGTATTATGCCATAGCCGCCTAATTTTAAGAGCACGGCGGCAAGAACTATTGACCCGGCAATGGGAGCCTCAACATGGGCTTTAGGGAGTCATAGGTGTAGGCCATATAAGGGTATTTTTACTATAAAAGCCATTATGCATGCTAGTCAAGCTAAATTATGGGATCAAGAGGTTGTTAGTTTTTGGGCTATGAGTGTTAGTAGTGGAATATTTAATGAGCCTAATTTGTTATGTGTATAAATTAATATAATTAGCAGAGGTAGGGAGCCAGCTAATGTATAAAATAAGAAATATGTGCTTGCGTTGAGGCGTTCTGCTTGGTTACCTCATCGGGTGATAATAATTAGGGTGGGGATAAGGGTTGTTTCAAATAGGATGTAGAATAAGATTAACTCTGTGGCTATAAATGTTATGATTAGGGAGATTTGTAGGAAGATTATTATGGAGAGGTAAAGTTTTTTTCGCAGGGGACTTTCATTGTGTAGGTGATATTGGCTTGCTATAATTATGAGGGGCAGGAGTCAGGCTGTCAGTATTAGAAGGGGTGTTGTTAATGGATCTGAAGATAAATAGGTCGAGTGGCTAATAAGGTTATTATTGATTTGATTGAAGAATATAAGGGGAATGAGGCTGATTATTAAGCTATGTGTAGTTAGGTTAATTCAGACTAGGTTGTTTTTGGAAAATCATGTTGTTGGTAACAGTATCATTGTAGGGAAAATTATTTTTAACATTGAAGTAAGTTTAGGTTCTGGATATGGTCTAAGCCGTATGTGTTTGAGATTGAAATTAATAGGGCAAGGCCCACTGCTGCCTCGCAAGCGGCAAATACTAGTAAGGCAATAGGTACTATATTGGCGAGGGGAAAGTGAGTGTTTAATGCAGTAAGAGTGCTTATGATAAACAGTGAAAGTATTATTCCTTCTAGGCATAGTAGGGATGACATTAGATGTGAGCGATAGATTAATATGCCCAGGAGTGAGGTAGTGAATGCTAATATAATGTTTATATAAATAATGGACATTTGGTTAGTATGATTACCATAATCTAATGAGTCGAAATCATTTGTTTTACTTAAACTACTTACCAATTCAGTTCAATCTAAACCTTTTTGAGTTCATTCATAGGCCAGGCTGAGGGTTAAGATAATAATTAATGTAATTGATGACTTGATCATTACGGGAAGGTTTGTTGTTTGGAGGGCTCATGGCAAGGGCAATAGCAAGGCGATTTCTAAATCAAACAGCAGGAAGGTAATAGCGACTAGGAAGAATTTTATGGAAAAGGGAATGCGAGCAGAGTTTAGTGGGTCAAACCCGCATTCGTAGGGGTTGGCTTTTTCTACATAAGAGTTGAGTTGGGGTAGCCAAAATATAATAATTATTAGCAAGATGGTTAAGGAGGTATTAATTATTAGAGTTAGTATTAGATTAATTATCCTTTTTCGATATTATCGAAACTAACTGATTGGAAGTCGGCTGTACTAGTTATACTAAAAGGATAGGAACCTCATCAGTAAATGGAGATATAGAGAAAGAGTCAGACGACATCTACGAAATGTCAATATCAGGCGGCAGCTTCAAAGCCAAAATGGTGACTTGATGTAAAATGGTACGATAGCTGACGAATAAGACAGGTAGTAAGAAATGTAGATCCAATGATAACATGAAGTCCATGAAAGCCGGTAGCAACAAAGAATGTTGAACCATAGATTCCATCAGAGATGGTAAAGGGTGCTTCATAGTACTCTGATATTTGTAGTAGGGTGAAATAAATGCCTAATAAAATTGTAGTTGATAGGGCTTGAATTATTTGTTTTCGGTTATTTTCTATTAAGCTGTGGTGAGCTCAAGTGATTGTAACCCCTGATGCAAGTAGTACGGAGGTATTTAGAAGGGGTACTTCTAGGGGGTTTAGGGGAATAATACCTGTAGGTGGTCAGTGTCCTCCTAGGTGTGGAGTCGGGGCCAGGCTTGAGTGATAAAAAGCTCAGAAGAAGCCAGCAAAGAAGAAAACCTCTGAGATGATAAATAATACTATTCCGTAGCGGAGGCCTTTTTGAACTGGTGTTGTATGGTGACCTTGATAGGTGCTTTCTCGGATGATATCACGCCATCATTGGTATATGGTTAACATATTGGTTAATAGACCTAGGGTTAATAGGGTTGTAGAATAAAAGTGGAATCATATAATTAGGCCAGATGTTATTAGGAGAGCTGACAGGGCTCCTGTCAGTGGTCATGGACTGGGTTTAACTATGTGATAGGGGTGGGTTTGGTGTGTCATTAAGTGTTGTCATGTAGATAAAGGCTTACCAATAGTGTGAAAACGTAGGCTTGAATTAGGGCGACTGCTATTTCTAGAATTGTTAATAATACTAGAAGCACTAAAGTTAGTGAGGTTATAGAGAGGCTGATGGTTGATAGTACTAGCGTAGCACTTCCAATTAGGTGCATAAGTAGATGTCCTGCTGTAATATTGGCGGTTAGGCGTACAGCAAGGGCTACTGGTTGAATAAATAAACTGATGGTCTCAATAACTACTAATATGGGGATAAGTAGTGTGGGTGTACCTTGTGGTAAAAAGTGCGCTAAGGAGCTTTTAGTTTTGAAGCGAAGGCCTGTGATTACTGTACCTGCTCATAGAGGGATTGCTATAGCCAGATTTATTGATAGTTGGGCGGTAGGTGTAAATGAGTGGGGTAAGAGTCCGAGAAGGTTAGTTGTGGCAATAAAAATGATTAGGGATATTAGTATTAGAGACCAGGTTTGTCCTTTAATATTATGAATTATTATTATTTGTTTTACGATTAGCTGAATTAGATTTTGTTGAATAGTAATTAGTCGATTATTAATAAGATATTTTGAGGTTGGAAGTAGTAATGTAGGAAATAGAATAATAGGTACTACGGCTGGTAGCCCTAGGAGTGTTGGGTGTGTAAATGAGGTAAATAAATTTTCGTTCATTTTAGTTGTCAGGGGTTGTTAAATATTTGCGTACTAGAGACTTTTTGTGACGGGGGAAAATAGTAGACTATATTTAATAGTTTTAGTTGTATAATAAGATATAGTGCGGGTAGCATGGTTATAATAGTAATTAGCCATGTAGATGTATTTAGTTGAGGCATTTCACTGCAGAGAAGAATATTTTCTCAGTCTTTAACTTAAAAGGTTAATGCTGTGGCAGCTATGCAGTGAGTTTAGTACTTAAGAAATACTTTAATTAAACGCTTTAGTATATCTACAGGGTGAATACAGGCCCTATTTCAAAAATTTTTAGTGGAATTAGTTCTGCAACAATTGGTATAAAACTGTGATTAGCGCCGCAAATTTCTGAGCACTGTCCGTAGTAGACACCTGGTCGTGTGGCAGTGAATGTGGTTTGATTTAAGCGTCCGGGAATTGCATCTGTTTTTAATCCTAGCGTAGGAATAGTTCAGGAGTGTAAGACGTCTTGAGATGTAATTATTATGCGAACAGGAGCTTCAATTGGGAGTACCACTCGATTATCAACTTCCAGAAGTCGAAGGTCCCCTGGGTTTAAGAATAGTGGGGGGAGTATATAGGAATTAAAGATTAAGCCCCCATAATCTGTATACTCATAAGTTCAGTATCACTGATGTCCGATTGATTTAATAGTAAATGAAGGATTATTAACCTCATCCGTTAAGTAGAGAATACGTAGGGATGGCAGAGCAATTAAGATTAAGATAATTGCTGGTAAGATGGTCCAAATAGTTTCTATTTCTTGAGCATCTGTAATATTGGTGTTAGTTAATTTTGTTGTGAGTACTGAAGATAAGACGTATAAGACTAAAAAGCTGATCATAGCTACAATTATAAAGGCATGGTCGTGGAAGGCAATTAATTCTTCTATGATAGGGGATGTGGCATCTTGTAGGCCTAGTTGAACTGGGTGAGGCATATAAGATATATAGGGTGTATCCTATAATTTAGCTTTGACAAAACCATGAAATAATTTTTTCTAATATCTTATTGAAAAAGTTATAGAGGTTATAGGATTGGCTTGAAACCAATCTCAGGAGGTTCGATTCCTTCCTTTTTTATTTAACCTTAATGAATGTTGGTTCGTCGAATGTATGATATGGTGGTGGAGAGCCGTGCAATCATTCTAGGTTGTAGGTAGGTTGTTCAATAAATAGGACTTTACGTTTTGAGGCGAAAGCTTCTCAGATTATATAGATTATTAGTAATATAGCTACTAGGGAGATGAAGGAGCCTATAGATGATACAACATTTCATGTGGTGTAAGCATCAGGATAATCGGAATAACGTCGAGGTATTCCGGACAAACCAAGAAAATGCTGCGGAAAGAAAGTTAAATTTACGCCTACAAATATAATAATAAAGTGGGCTTTGGCACAAATTTCGTCTAGGGTGTATCCTGAGAATAGTGGAAATCAGTGGATAAAACCCCCTATGATAGCAAAGACGGCTCCTATTGACAAAACGTAGTGGAAGTGGGCTACCACATAGTATGTATCATGTAGTACGATATCTAGTGATGAGTTTGCTAGTACAATACCAGTTAAGCCTCCTACGGTGAAGAGGAAAATAAAGCCTAGGGCTCAGAGTATTGCAGGGGATCATTTGATATTTCCTCCATGTAGTGTAGCTAGTCAGCTAAAGACTTTAACGCCAGTTGGGATTGCAATAATTATGGTGGCGGAGGTGAAATAGGCTCGTGTGTCTACGTCTATGCCAACAGTAAATATATGGTGAGCTCATACGATAAAGCCTAAAAACCCAATTGATACTATAGCTCAGACTATGCCTATATATCCGAATGGTTCCTTTTTTCCGGAATAATATGTTACAATGTGGGAGATCATTCCAAACCCAGGTAAGATAAGAATATAAACCTCAGGGTGACCGAAAAATCAGAATAAGTGTTGATATAAGATTGGGTCTCCTCCTCCGGCGGGGTCAAAGAAGGTAGTGTTGAGATTACGGTCTGTTAATAGCATTGTAATGCCCGCAGCTAATACAGGTAAGGATAGAAGCAGTAAGACTGCTGTAATTAGGACGGATCAAACAAATAGGGGTGTCTGATACTGAGACATGGCAGGGGGTTTTATGTTAATAATAGTAGTAATAAAATTAATAGCTCCTAAGATAGAGGAAATACCTGCTAGGTGGAGTGAAAAAATAGTTAAGTCTACAGAAGCTCCTGGGTGGGAAAAATTTCCTGCTAGAGGAGGATAGACTGTTCAGCCTGTTCCTGCGCCAGCCTCTACTATTGCTGATGCGAGAAGAAGTAGGAAAGATGGCGGGAGAAGTCAGAAGCTTATATTATTTAGGCGGGGGAATGCTATGTCAGGAGCGCCAATTATTAAGGGAACTAGTCAGTTTCCGAAGCCCCCAATTATAATTGGTATAACCATGAAGAAAATTATAACAAATGCATGGGCTGTAACAATAACATTATAAATATGGTCGTTGCCTAGTAGGTTGCCGGGCTGGCCTAGTTCAGCTCGAATAAGGAGACTTATAGCTATACCTGTGGTTCCAGCTCATGCACCAAATAATAAATATAAAGTTCCAATGTCCTTGTGATTTGTAGAGAATAACCAGCGGTTGATGAGCATAGGTAAAATGGCTGAGTAGGCATTGGGCTGTAAACCTAAATACAGAGGTTGAACCCTCTTTTTACCAGCCCCGAGGTGATTATCATGTTGAATTGCAAATTCAAGGGAGCAGTTTTATTTCTGCCGGGGCTTCTCCCGCCTTTTTTTCCCTGCGGCGGGAGAAGTAGATTAAAGCCAGTTGATTAGGGTATTTAGCTGTTAACTAAGTTTTTGTGGGTTTGAATCCCATTGATCTAGTAAGGGCTTAGCTTAATTAAAGTGATTGATTTGCGTTCAGTTGATGCAGGGTATAGTACTGCAGTCCTTATGTGTTTCAGAAATTAAGCATGTTAACTTACTGAAAGCTTTGAAGGCTTTTGGTCTGGTTTAACCTAAATTTCTAGAATAGAGTTAGAACTGTTGGCGATATTGGTAAGAGAAGGGTTGTAAAAATAATTAGTGGGGGGAAAAGGGGTATAGGCTTTGTATTTTCGAACTGTCATTTTATTTTTGTGTTATTAGACGTAGGGAGTAGTGTTATGGAAGTAATATAAGTTAAACGTAAATAGAAATATAGATTGAGTAAGGTTATGGTGATTATGATAGAGGGTATGATAAAGTTGCTATTTTTTGTAAGTTCTTGAATTGTTATCCATTTAGGTAGAAAGCCGGTCAGTGGAGGTAGACCTCCTATGGATAGGAGGGTAAGTAGTATTAATGGTATTAGTCAGGTTAGTTTGTTTCAGGTGCGTGATAGTATTAGGGTGGTGGTATTTGAGTTTAGATTCAGGGCTAGGAATGCAGTGCTTGTTATAATGATGTACATGAGCAGATAGAAGATTGTAATATTTGGGTTATACGTTATTGTTATTATTATTCAGCCTATGTGTGTGATTGAAGAGTATGCTAGAATTTTTCGTAGTTGTGTTTGATTGAGACCCCCTCAACTGCCTGCTATGATGGATAGGGTTGATAGGGTTATAAGAATACTTGTGTTAATTGATGGATAAATTTGATATATAATTGAGATAGGGGCTAGTTTTTGTCATGTGAGGAGAAGCAGGCCAGATATTAAGGGTGTTCCTTGGGTGACTTCTGGAACTCAAAAGTGGAAGGGGGTTATTCCTAATTTTATAGCGAGTGCTATTGTTATGATTAAGGATGAGAGTTGATTGGGATTGTTTATCAGGGTTCATTGTCCTGAGAGTAGGTTGTTATACATGATTGCTATTATGAGAATTATAGATGCGGTGGCTTGTGTAAGGAAATACTTGGTAGCAGCTTCTGTGGAGCGAATGTTTGCTTTTTTAATTAGGATTGAGGTAAAAGCTAGTATATTTATCTCTAGGCCGGTTCAGGCGAGAAATCAGTGGGAACTTAGTGATGTAATAAGGGTGCCTATGATTATGGTAGAGTAGATAACAAGTTGGGCTAGTGGATTAATTAGTACGGGAAGGGTATAACCAACATTTTCGGGGTATGGGCCCGATAGCTTATTTAGCTGACCTTACTTAGAATGAGGTGTAATAGGTAGCACGGAGAGATTTGGATTCTCAGGAGTAGGTTCGATACCTATAATTCTAGAAATAAGAGGGTTGAATACCTCTATTATTTACTCTATCAAAGTAATTCTTTTGTCAGACATATTTCTAGCTTTGAGGGGGGATGCCAGAGGTTATAATAAGAGTTGAGATATATCATATGAGGAGTGCTAATGTGAGAGGAAGGAAATTTTTTCATAGTAAGTGTATGAGTTGATCATAACGGAATCGGGGGTAGGTTGCTCGAATCCATAGGAATAAGGAGGTTAGGAGAAGAGTTTTTGTAACAAAGCATGTTGTGAATAGTTCTGGTGAGTGGATTGGGTATAGTGTCCCTAGAAAAATTGTGGCTGTTAGGGCATTTATTATAATAATATTTATATATTCGGCTATGAAGAAAAGAGCGAATGGACCTGCGGCGTACTCGATATTGAAGCCTGATACTAGTTCTGATTCTCCTTCTGTGAGGTCGAAGGGGGCTCGATTGGTTTCTGCTAGTGTGGAGGTGAATCATATTATGGTTAAAGGTCATGATGGTAGGAGAAGTCAGAGGTGTTCTTGTGTTGTAATGAGTGCGTGGAGGTTGAATGAGCCACTTATTAGTAGAACTGATAGTATAATGATGGCGAGAGTTACTTCGTATGAAATTGTTTGGGCGACTGCTCGTAGCGCTCCGATTAATGCGTAGTTTGAGTTGGATGCTCATCCTGATCATAAAATGGAGTAAACAGCTAGACTAGATGTAGCTAGGATAAATAGAAGTCCTAGATTAAGATTAATTAGGGAATTGGGTATGGGGAGAGGTACTCACAGGAGAAGGGCAATAGAAAAGGCTAGGGCGGGTGCAATAATGTATAGGGTGGTAGTGGATGTTGAGGGTTTTAAGGGTTCTTTGGTGAAGAGTTTTATTGCATCGGCAAAGGGTTGTAGTAGTCCATAAGGACCCACGATGTTGGGTCCTTTGCGTAGTTGTATATAGCCTAATAGTTTTCGTTCAGTAAGTGTAAGAAATGCTATGGCAGCTATAGTGGGTAGGATAATGAGTAGAAGATTTATTGTGAACATAGTGCTAAGAAGAGGAGTTGAACCTCTGATTATAAAGTCTTAAATTTTATGCAATTACCGGGCTCTGCCATCTTAACAATCCCTGTTCTTGGGTTGTGTGTGTAATTTCTTGCTAAATTGAGACTAGGTCATTTATGGGAGGAGGGCGCTTATGTGAAGTAGGCCCTATTTCTCTTGTCCTTTCGTACAGGGAGAAATATAGAATAGATAGAAACCGACCTGGATTGCTCCGGTCTGAACTCAGATCACGTAGGACTTTAATCGTTGAACAAACGAACCCTTGATAGCTGCTGCACCATCAGGATGTCCTGATCCAACATCGAGGTCGTAAACCCTATTGTCGATATGGACTCTGGAATAGGATTGCGCTGTTATCCCTGGGGTAACTTGTTCCGTTGGTCAAGTTATTGGATCAATTTAGATATTAGACTGCTTTGACTTGTATGGCCTTGGCGTAGTTCGTTCGGAGGTTTAATTATGCTCCGAGGTCACCCCAACCAAAATTTCTAGTACAGGGGCAGGGTATGTTAGGTCCTTAGATTTATTTTAATAATGGGTTGTACTAGTAAATTGAAGCTCCACAGGGTCTTCTCGTCTTATTATTTTATGTCCGCCTCTTCACGGACAGGTCAATTTTACTGGTTGAAAGTAAGAGACAGTTAAACCCTCGTGTTGCCATTCATACAAGTCCCTATTTAAAGAACAAATGATTATGCTACCTTTGCACGGTCAGGGTACCGCGGCCGTTAAACATATGTCACTGGGCAGGCAGTGCCTCTAATACTGGTAATGCTAGAGGTGATGTTTTTGGTAAACAGGCGGGGTTGAGTTTGCCGAGTTCCTTTTACTTTTTTTAACCTTTCCTTTAGGGCATGCCTGTGTTGGGTTAACAGTATATATAATATTGGCTTGTTTGTGGTTATAACATTAGACTGTCAAATATCGGTGAAGGTTTCGATCCGATTTAGGCTTATGCACTGGAGAATTTATTCACGTTACTAATGCTAGCATTATTACTTCTATGAAATAATAGATTAATCCAATGTGATATGAGGAGTTCAGTAAAGTGTTTGATATTTTTTTAGACATTGCGTTGAGCTTAAACGCTTTCTTAATTGATGGCTGCTTTTAGGCCAACTATGAGTTTGGAAATTTTTACTCTCTACATAAGGTTTTTTCCTGATGTCTAAAGAGCTGTCCCTCTTTAGACTAACAGTTAAGTTTACAGGAGGATTGGTAGTTCTGTAAGTAAACTTAAGGTTGAACTAAAATTCTATCTTGGATAACCAGCTATCTCCAGGCTCGGTAGGCGTATCACCTCTACCCAGAAATCTTCCCACTATTTTGCTACATAGACGGGTGTGCTCTTTTAGCTGTTTTTGGGTAGCTCGTCTGGTTTCGGGGTACTTGGCTTTAGTTCTCTTTGCGAAGTGGTCTCTAGCTAGTTCATTATGCAAAAGGTATAGGGGTGAGTCCTTGCTGTTTTATGCTTGGTTGCTTTTTTCATCTTTCCCTTGCGGTACTGCATCTATAGCGTCAGAGTAAATTTCTATCTCCTATACTTTTATACTTGTGAATGGTTTAATAATATATTAATTTAATAGTAGTATTGGTAGGTTTGTTGAGCTAGTATTGGCTCAAGGCAATCAGGTAGTGATATCTTCCGGGTGTAAGCTGGATGCTTTGTGTTGAGCTATGCCTTGATTTATCCAAGTGCACTTTCCAGTACACTTACCATGTTACGACTTATCTCCTCTGTATGAATGCAGAAATATTTAGTTAAGTTAGTTCTAATTATATTTGAGGAGAGCGACGGGCGGTGTGTGCGTGCTTCATGGCCTAGTTCAACTAAGCACTCTATTCTTAGTTTACTACTAAATCCTCCTTGGACTCTTAAGTTTCATAAGAGCTATCGTGGGGTTTTCTAGGGTAGAAAATGTAGCCCATTTCTTCCAGCTCATAAGCTACACCTTGACCTAACGTTTTTGCGTGGGCGTTTGTGCTTACTTTATATCTCTTGTTGAGGTTTGCTGAAGATGGCGGTATATAGGCTTAGCAAGAGGTGGTGAGGTGAATCGGGGTTTATCGATTATAGAACAGGCTCCTCTAGGGGGATATGGAGCACCGCCAAGTCCTTTAAATTTTAAGCTGTTGCTTGTAGTGTTCTGGCGAATAGTTTTGTTATTTTTAACTATTAAAGTTTAGGGCTAAGCATAGTGGGGTATCTAATCCCAGTTTGAGTCTTAGCTGTTGTGTATTCAGAAGCTTTAAAGCCACTTTCGTAGTCTATTTTACATTAGCTAGGATTTTACAGTTTAGAAAGAGTTTAGCTTTATTTAATTAAATTTATCTAAAACACCCTTTACGCCGAGGTCTATTAACTAGGGTCAATCGTATGGCCGCGGTGGCTGGCACGAAATTGACCAACCCTTAGTAGCATAGCTTAGTTAAACTTTCGTTTATTGCTAAATATTAGTCACTGCTGTTTCCCGTGGGGGTGTGGCTAAGCAAAGTGTCTTGAGCTGCATTAAGCGTGCTTGATACTTACTCCTCTTAATCGTCGTGATTTATAGGGTATCTTCACTGGAGCGGGGATGCTTGCATGTGTAATTTTGCTAAAAGCTAATAGAAAGGCCGGGACCAAACCTGTTTGTTTATGGGGTCTGTGAGCCCGTCTAGGCATTTTCAGTGTCTTGCTTTGGAGGTGTTAAGCTACATAAAC